AAGATAAAGAAGTATCGTTAATTTCTTCATGCTTGTTCCAAGTTCGAAGTACCATGTGTACAAATAAGAATCCCCCTCGTTACATGATTTCTTCTTCAGATAGATAGATATAGGATCTATGGAACAATTACTTAGAAGTAGATTTTGTGAAACAGCCCTTCCTACCTGATAGAAAAGGATCCCATGATCCTGAACCGATCTTATCTGAGATCGCAAATCCCAAGTTTGTCTATGAAGGGCAGATCGAATTATAGTAGTGTCTAGAATAGATTTCTTTTGTATAATACTAATCGATAGGGCCTCATTCGTAAGTGCTACAAGATCTCGTACATTGGAACCCATAGTTATGGAACCTAATCCATTAGTATGGAACATTTTCTTTTCCAAGTGAAATCCCCTAGTATATGAAAGAGTGAAAAAGTGCTTTCGTTGTTGTGGAATAAGAAGCCTTCGTATCTTAATGCATGTATTTAATTTATTCGGAGCGATTAGAGCGGGATCCACTTTTTGAGGAATATGAGTCGAAGCAATAACAAGAATATTTCTAGTGGAACATCTTTCACTATCCCTGGAGAGATAGTTCACTAATAGACCGAGGGATAAGTCATTCGACTCATTCATATCCAGATCATGAATGTTTGGAATCCAAATTATGCAAGGAGACATTGCTTTTGCTAATTCGAATTGAAGGGTGATAAAAAATCGGTCTATTTCCGGCATTATATCCCTAGGTAGCACACCCTCCATAGCTAGAAATTCCAGCTCCTTATCAAGATTAAGGTCATGGTCGAAATCGTCAGTATCATTATAACTATAGTAACTATCATTATCATTACTAGGTAAAAGACTGTAAATGGTACCCTCTCTATCATCAAAAGCCTCGTCCTCAAAATCACTCTCATCAATATGAACACCCTTAGGATCGTTATCTAGGAACTTGTTCAGAAATACTGTAATGAAAGGAACATAAGAATTTCTCGCTAGGTGTTTGACTAAATAGGATCGTCCAGTTCCTATAGAACCTATCACTAAAATACCTCTAGCAGGAGGTAGGGCTAAGCGGAGCGAAAAGGGTTTCCCGTGGGATGGTAAATCCAAATTACTAGCCCCACACGAGGTTTGTGAATCAGTGATTGTCTGAGAATGAGCAAGGAATATCCGTCTTTCTGCTAAGCAGGATGTATTGAACTCATAATTCATTAGACATTTTTGATGAATGTCAATTAAATGTCGTAAGTAAATTGTTCCCGGTTGTTCAATCATTTGATAACCGGAGTTATTCTTTGATAAATGATCACTATGGGTCAGACTCAATAGAATTTGATCAATCCCCCTTTCTGTCGTTAAGGTAGAGAATTGAACCAAGAATTCTCTTTCTTTATCAGCAATCAAATCACTCTTCAAGATCCAGGATTCTATTTTATCATCAATCCACTCACTATTCGCTTTTTTTTGTTTTCTTATAAAGGAATAGATCGCTTTACTTGTATGACTTAGATGTCTTGTATTTCTCGAAAATACGATTCGATTGATGGGATTTGGTATAATACTTATGAGATCAATGAGATTAAAACCTTTCTTCTTAGAATGTATGGATTTGACCCCATAAGCGGGACCACCACCCCATAGCATGTTGCCGTCAGAAGCAGAACCTCGTCTTTCTTCTAGAAAATTTCCTAATTGTTCCAGAGCAACTAGAAAGAGATTTTTTAACCAGAAAGAATTCAGTTCCGATGTAGGATACTTATTCAAAAGTTTTCGCAACTCAATCATGTATGATGGAATCATAAAAGATTTCACCTGTTCGAACTCTGTCTGTAACTCACTAGAGAATTGCGAAACAAAGAGAAGATGTGTATGAATGAGATATCCAGTAACAAGAAGAAGGAAAAGGATTGAATAGAGGAACTCCCGAATATTTAGTGATCTCAGATGTGTCGATGTCAATGGTGACTCATTATTTCGATGAATAATTTCTTCGCACAGAAGATTATGTAAACACTTACTCGAAATCTCACTTATCCGATTCCATTGTGATTGTGAAAGACACAATTTTTTCTGAAGACTTTCCCATAATATATCTGATCCATGCATAATATCATGAAAAATGGATATCCATTTTTGAAATTTTTTACTGTTACTTAAGATCGGAACTAGGTCTGAAAAAGTCTCTAAAAATATGAAATTTAGATATTTTAGCCCTGTCGAGGTAAGGAACCATGGTATATATGTTTGCAATCGATTCAATTTGGAGAGAGTTGAAAAAACACTCTCTTTTTGAAAGGTTCTATACATCTGCCCTTTTTCAAGGGATTTTGTTAGACAAGGACTATGTTTTTTCCTCTTTTTGGATGGTAAATATTTCTCAGAATATGGAGTGTGAATCAAACCTATGTTTGAATTGAAATTGAGATACTTCTGCAAGTTCTTCCCTTCTGAATCAGGTGGATTCATATCTGAAAGAGGTTGACAATTAGTTCTTTCCAAATTGACTATTTCTTCTTCTTTAAGAGGTGTTCCAGAAATGTCTGCGATCGAGTAAATAGCTCTACGAACGAGTGGATCGGATTGAATTAGAAAATCGAAAGATTTGTACAAGTTCGATCCTTCGTGACCACTTTGCGGAAAATCATTAGGTCTCAATATGTTAGATACCTGTAATTCGATTGGTGAAATAGTATCTCTCTCAAAAAAAGCATGTTTTTTTTTACTTCCACACAAAGAAAATATTTTGTTGTGACTGAACAAGATATTGAGAAATTGTCCATACGTAAAATCATAATTATTGATGCAGGCCCTTTCCACATAAAAAGAGAATCTTTTGTTACAATAGAAGGAGAAGGGATATCGATTATTCAAGAATCGAAGTCGATTTGCTTTATAAAAAGAGGATATCAATGAACTTCTATGAAAAGGTTTCACGGGATTCAACCAATTGTCTTGATCGTGAGATATCATTGAGAAATAGGAATCCGTGTTATAAAATGATTTACTGCGATTCTTTCTAGTATGGAAGGAGTCAATCATCCTCTTTTGTATCTTATTGAACAAAAATGGTGATATTCCCCCTCCATTGATCAATAATTTTGATTTTTGGGAAGTATTATAGTCATCTAATAAGAAGTCTTTCCTTTTTTTTAAATGAATGATTTGAAGACCTATTGATTCTAACAACTGATTCCAGCGAGGCTCATTAGGACTTTTCAATTCATAGATGTGGGTCTCGGACCTATGAACGGGGATACTCTCGAAACTCACAAAGAAAAAAGGAAGTGAGTTAGACAAAAAGAGAAGAAACTTGGACAAAAAGAAACAAAGTGACTTAGACAAATCTTTTTTGTCGATAACCTCTTTGTCCATAACCTCAGACCAAGCAATCCAATATTGATTAATATGTAATCGATCGAACACTACTTGAAAATGAGTATTCTGCTCAGAAATGAAATGGTCCCCATTTTCCTGGAAATTCTTGGTCCCATTGGACCATTTGTATCTATATGCATTAGGATCCCTATTCTTGCCTCGAGAAATCAAACTAGGAGGATGAAACCATATCTTCCGACTCTTTTTCAAATTTGAGAAATGTGGGTTGATCGTGTATTTTATTCTAGTTTTATCATTCAGAATATCATTTTCTATTTGATACCTTCGAATTCGATATTGATTGACTGCCTCCATTATGTTGTTGCTAGTAAATACCACTTTTTTGGGTTTTGGATCTTCCAAACCATTCCCGCAAGAGGTCTGGGCCCTTTTTTTTATGATCCTTCGATAAAAAGATTCATATTCATTCTCTTCATAAAAAAGAGAAGGCAGAACCAATAAAGATTTCTTTTTCGATTCATCCCGAGAGTTGAATCCCTCATTTAAAGATTGTTTTTGATCCAATCCGAAAGAATCAATAGAAAAAGAAAATCTCTTATGATATACCAGATCCGGCTCGGTTATTGATAGATTGAATAGATGAAATAAAGCAAACTGTGGATTTTTGTCCACGAATGAAATATTGTTGGAACTATCAAGTTCATCCTTCGGAACCATATTCAATGCTGGATCGGATGAAATAGGATGAATTGAGACAGTATTTTTTAAATACATAATTATCTTGATTAGATTTACTATTTCTTTCTGTTCTGATCGCCTGAAAAGAACAAAAGAAACATCTTCTTCTTTCTTAAATAATTTCTGCTCTCTAGTGGACCTCTCGGTCGGATTTAAATCCGGATTAAGTTCTGACCAGCTGTCTGATAAAAAGGAAGGATTGGTTTTTGTAGGATAGAGAAGTCGAACAATCAACCTATTGATATTGGAAGAATCTTTTGAGTCTTCCAATCTAGCATTGCTAGCTCCAATGGAATTCATAGGTATAGGAAGAAGCCCTGTCAAATAGAGATTTTTCCTTTCGATCATCTTTCGATTGTTAATACGATATATAAGGATCGCTACTAAAAAGAATACTACATTCTTGATCGTGAAATATCGATTCCTTATTGAACCCTGTGAATTGCGTGAAAGTAGGATACTCCAAATTCGGGAGTCGAAGACTTTGATAAAACTCTCTTGATCGAACAAAATGTGAATAAAAGATACCGCTGAATTGAATTGAGTCCATGAGTCTAAGAAATACGGAGAATTCCGGATCTCCCTAAATACCTCTCTCCATTCTAAAATCCAGGATTGGACTTGAGGTTGTCCCATAACTGTTCTCCCATATATTATTTATTAATATTATTTATCGTTTATTATTTAATTAATTAATTTATTATATATATTATTTATATATATTATTTATATTTATATATATTATTTATATATATTATTTATATTTATATATATTATTTATATATATTATTTATATTTATATATATTATTTATATATATTATTTATACCACCAAAAGATTTCACTTCAATTGGAATTTGGTTATTAATGAGGTACGAGGATTCCCGCGAAGCATCTATGGCTGAATGGTTAAAGCGCCCAACTCATAATTGGCGAAGT